TTTTGGTTAAATTGTATTGTTAAATGATGTTTGATAAATATTAGAGTGTTTAAGGTAAAACATTGGCTGTGTGTGCTTTAAACATGTAATATTATGTGTGTTTTTTTAAGACACATTATTGGTCACGAATGAACGTTTGTTTGTTTGATCAAATGATTTATCATTTTAGATTAATTCCTGCTAAAATGAAGTTGGTTGGGTATATAATATGTCTATCGAGCATGAAAAGATATCGCTCCGCTTGAGAGATGTGGGCAAAGGATTGTTCATATAATGGACCTTCAACAATAAGTGTCATTAATATCACTCTGAAATGAGGCTGAAGGGAAGGAGTTTAAAAAATTACCAGATGCCGGGAGGGCCAAGGAATGTCGTGTCACGGGTGAGATGCAGCACACTCATTAATCAGAGGTCTTGGAAAAAACATTACGTGCGGATAGAGGTTTGAAGGTGCCTGAGATAGGAACCAGAGGTCTTGGAAAGGTCATATTTGTAGCGGTAACTTAGTTAAAGGCGCCACGAGACTGGTAAGAGGAAACCTTATAATGGCGGGTTGGTGATCTCTCGTGAGAAGTCAGGTAAATAAATCATCTGATACGAGCTTCAAGGAAATGACTGTTTTGGAAAGGTATGACGTGCTTATTAGGCGTGGGGAGGAGAATGTAATGTACTATAAACATAATATGTGTTATGAGATATAATAGTATGTATATACGTATTAGACATGAGGTAATACATAATATGTTATACATACATATAAATAAAAAGGAAAAATCCTGAGGGTTAAACCCATTTTTAGTTTACAAAACTAACGCTCTTGATTTTGAGCTATCAGGACATTTTTGGTACAGGATTTTATTTTCTAGGATTGAGATTCCTGGTATGAGGGCAATTAGTATGCTGAAGTAGATGAGGGATGCTGTTTGGCCTAGTTCAATGGTGGGGTATCGGACTGGTTGTCCTCCTACTCATGTAAGAATGAAGATGTTCGAGATGAAAATTCAGAATATAATTTGTGAAGTTGGGCGGAAAGCTATTGTTCGTTGTTTTGATAGGTGGGTTGTTGGTAGGGCTGCTAGGATTATGATTGAAGCGATTAGGGCTAGTGTGCCCCCTAATTTATTTGGAATCGATCGTAGGATAGTGTATGCAAATAGGAAATATCATTCTGGTTTGATGTGTGCTGGTGTGGTGAGTGGTGAGGCCTGGCGGAAGTTTTCTGATTCTATTAGAAGGTTTGGTATTAATAGGGTTACGGCTATGAATAATATTAATATTATTGATATTCCTAAAATGTCTTTAAAAGAAAAGTATGGGTGGAACGGAATTATATCAATAGTGGATGAAAGGCCTGTGGGGTTGTTTGATCCGGTGTCGTGGAGAAATATTAAGTGGATTGCTGTGAAGGCAGAAATAATAAATGGGGTAATTACATGGAATGTGAAGAATCGGGTTAGTGTTGGTTCATTTACTGCAAATCCTCCTCAGACCCATTGAATGATTGGATCCCCTAAATATGGGATTGTTGAGATTATGCTTGTAATTACAGTGGCAGCTCAGAATGATATTTGTCCTCATGGTAATACATAGCCTATAAACGCAGTGGCTATTGTTAAAAATAACAAGATAATTCCAATGTTTCATGTTTTTTTGTATAAGTAAGATCCATAATAAATCCCTCGTCCGATGTGTATATAAATGCATAGAAAGAATATTGATGCTCCATTTGCATGAATGTTTTGTATTAGTCAGCCAAAATTTACATCGCGGAGAATGTGGATTATTGAGTCAAAGGCTATGGTTGTGCTGGCTGTAAAGTGAGCGGCTAAAAAGATTCCTGTTACAAGTTGAATAATTAGGGTTATTCCTAGTAGCGATCCGAAGTTTCAATATGCTGAAATATTTGATGGGGTGGGGAGATTAATTAGTGGGTTAATTGCTTTTATAATAGGGGATTGTGCTTTGTGGTGGGTCATAAATGTGTTTTTATAGTTGAATAACAACACTGATTTTTCATTTCAGAAGTCTGGCTTAGAATTGCTAGTGAAAATGGTGTATTTTATGTTGTTAGTGAGTTTAGCTTTTTTTGTCGGGGTGGTAGGAGTTGCATGTAACCCTTCTCCGTGTTATGGTGCGTTGGCGTTGGTGCTGGCTTCTGGGTTTGGGTGTGTTATAGTGGCTGAAATGGGAAGTTCTTTTTCGGCTTTGATTCTGTTTTTAATTTATCTTGGTGGGATGTTGGTTGTATTTGCTTATTCTGTTGCTATGTCAGGGGATGTATATCCAGAGGGTTTGGGGGGCCGTTTTTTTGGTTTTTTGGTTGTTTGTTTTATAACATTAACTTTTATTGCGGGAAAGTTTTTGGGTTTAATTTCATTTGGTGTGTATGGATTAGGTTTGGGTTGTGTTGGTGTTTCATTGTTATACTCATGTGGGGGGTACTATCTATTGTTTGTTGGGTTTGGGTTATTATTGGCATTGTTTGTGGTATTAGAGTTAGTTCGTTGGGTCTCATTTGGGTCTTATAAGGTAAGGGTCAGTTGTATTAATAAGAGGATAGTTGTTGCGATTAGTAGAACTGTAAGATATTTTTTGATTTGTCCTTTTTGCGTTGAGATGATGTTTGAGGCGGTTGTGTTAAGTAGGTCAATTGTTGTTGGGCCTATATTTTCTAGTCATATTAAGTCTGTTAGTTGGGTTGAGTGTTTTTGGCTAAATTTTAGTATTTTTAATGGTAAGGTTCGATGTAGTAACTTAAAAAATGCTAGGTGTGAGATGAATTTTCAGCTTGTCGTAGTGTTTTGTAATTTTATAGTTATTTCTGTTGTCATGTATGTTCCTGCGACGATTGTTATTGTTGGGGTTATTTTTATGTATGTTGTTAGTAGGTTTGTAGTGTTTAATATGGTTGGTATTAGTATGGTCCCGATTGTCATTGCAGCAAGGGTGAGGCGAATTAGAGGGAGTGTTTGTTGTGGGTTTGATTCTTGTTGGGTAATGACGGGCTTATAGCAAAAAAATTTTTTTGTCATGTAGAAGATTATTCGTATGGTATAAATTGATGTTATAGTTGTTGAGAGGAGTGTTGCTATTAGGGCTCAAGCGTTGATGTTGGTGTTTATCATGGTTTCGATGATTATATCTTTGGAGTAGAATCCTGATAAGAATGGGGTGCCTGCTAGAGCTATTCCATTGATGGTTATTATGGTTGTTGTTGTTGGTAGTGTGTTTTTAGTGCAGTTTATTTTTCGGATATCTTGTTCGTTTTGCATATTATGAATAATGGAACCAGAGCATAGGAACAATGTTGATTTGAATGTGGCATGTGTAATTATGTGAAATATGGCAAGATCTGGTTTATTGATTCCAATTGCGATTATTATAAGGCCCAGCTGGCTTGAGGTGGAGAAGGCGATGATCTTTTTAATATCATTTTGGGCAATAGCGCATAATGCGGAGTAGATGGACGTAAGGGTGCCTAGACCAAGGCAGATTGTTGTTAAGCATTTAGTGCTTATTATTGGGTGTATTTGTGCTAATATATAGATTCCTGCAACGACTATGGTGCTGGAGTGAAGAAGGGATGAAACTGGGGTGGGGCCTTCTATTGCTGCGGGCAGTCATATGTGCATGAAGAATTGGGCTGATTTACCAATTGCGGCCATAATTAGGCCGAGTGTGATTAGGGTGTCCTTTGTGTTTAATGTTAGTGTTGATATAATATCTCATGTTCCTAAGGTTGAGAGTAGGGCGACTATAACTAAGATTAAGCCAATGTCCCCAATTCGGTTATAAATAATTGCTTGGAGGGCTGCTGCGTTGGCGTTGGTTCGTGTGGACCATCAGTTAATTAACATAAAAGAAAGGATTCCTACTCCTTCCCAGCCGGTAAGCAGTTGTATAAAGCTTCCTGCCGTTGCTAGAGTAAGTATGGAGATTAGGAAGATCAGTAAATGTTTTTGGAACTTTTTTGTTGGTTCATTGGTTATATATCAGGTTGAGAATTCTATGATTGACCAGGTAACGAATAGGGCTGTTGGTAAAAATAGTGTGGAGTATTTATTAATTATGAGGGTTATTGTTATGTTTGTTATTCCTGTGTTGATTGTGTAAAGGTCAATGTTAATGTTCTGTGTTTGATATTTTATGGCTAGCATTGTTGGAAAGAGTGAAAGTAAAAAGGATGTTTTAATAACTTTTGTAATTTTTGCTTCATATTTTTTGGAAATGATGGGGAGTGCTAGAAGTAGTATGGAGGTTAGAATTAGGGAGATTATTATTGATTCTAGCATGGCTTTTACTTGGAGTTGCACCAAGGTTTATGGTTCCTAAGACCACGGGATTGCTATTATCCTTTAAAAGTTAAAGGGCCTGAGGTTTTAGCTTCAGATATGAGAGTTAGCAGTTCAATTAAAGCCCTTTGGCCAAGAAGAAAGATATCTATTGTTAGGGTCACGACCTAGTGTTTTATTAAACTATCTTGGCACTAGTAAATTAGTTCTGAATTTAATGTAAGTAATAGGATTGGTAGTATGTGTAAGATTATAACTAATAGTTCCCGTGTTTGGGCTGGGTAGACTTCTTTTGAGTCTTTTGTCAGGTGTCCTTGTTGAGAGGTTATAAATATTTGTAACGAGTAGATTGCCGTGATGGCTGCTCCTGTGGCGGTTATTATAATTGTAAGGGGAGATCAATTGAATAGTGTAGTTATAATTTGAATTTCTCCAATTAGGTTAATTGTTGGGGGTAGTGCTAGGTTAGTCAGGCTTGCCATTAGTCAGTATGAGGTTATTAGGGGCATGGCTTTTTGTATCCCTCGTATGGCAATTAGCATCCGGGTGTTCGTTCGTTCGTATAATATGTTGGCTAGGCAAAATAATATTGAGGAAGTTAAGCCATGGGCGACTATTAGGATAATTGCCCCTGAGGTGCTTCATGGAGTTTGAATAAGTGTAGCGGAGGCTACTAGTCCTATATGACCTACTGAGGAGTAGGCAATAAGGGCTTTTAGGTCTGTTTTTCGCAAGCATGTTAGTCCTGTTATAATAATTCCTCATGTGGCTATTGCGATTGCTGGGTAAATTAAAGGGGTTAGAAGGTTTGTTGGGGATATGCGGATAATGCCATATCCGCCAAGTTTTAACAACACGGCCGCTAGCACTATTGAGCCGGCAATTGGTGCTTCTACATGTGCTTTTGGCAGTCAGAGATGTACTCCGTATAGTGGTATTTTCACAAGAAAAGCTATTATAAATGCTAGCCATAAGATGTTGTTTGTGAGTTGATTATGAGCAGTGGGTTTTAGTAGAGATAGCATTAGGAAATTTGAATTGTTTTCTTGATTATTTAGGAATAAGATTGCAATTAGTAATGGGAGGGAGCCTAATAGTGTATAATATATAAAGTATGTTCCTGCAGTTAGTCGTTTTGGCTGGGACCCCCACCGTGTAATAATAATTAGGGTTGGGATAAGAGTTGCTTCGAATAAGATATAAAACAGTGTTATATTGTTTGCTGAGAGTGTTATTACTAAAAGCGTTTGTAGAGTGGCAACGTTTACTAGAAATCCTTGCTTTCGTGGCTCAGGTTCTGATTTTAGGTGGTTTTGGCTTGCGATAATTATCATTGGAAGAAGTCAGTATGACAAGATAATTAGTGGGGCTGAAATTTGGTCAATAAATAAATATTGGTTAGAAAACATGTTGTTTAATATTATTGGTATATGAAGTCATTGGAGGCTTAAGAGGGTTATTAGTATTGAGTATGATGTTATAGTTATAAATAGGAGTTTGTGCTGAATGAGGGTAGCTGAGGGGATTAATATCATCGTTGGAATTAAAATTTTTAGCATTTTAGCAAGTTCAGGTTTTTTACGTAGTCATTTGTGTTTTTTTGTGTTGTAATTGTTACAAGGGTAAGGCCTGTGCTTGCTTCGCAAGCACCTATAGCGACTATAATAATAGTAATTGGTGTAGTGTTTGTGTTACTGATTGAGGATGCTGCCATTGATAAAAATAGAATTAGGGTTATAGATTCTATACATAGAAGTATGGATATCAAGTGGGTTCGGTTTGTTGAGATTCCAATCAAGCTGAGCAAGAAGGCGCTAGTTGTTGTAAAATATATTTGTATCACATAGAGATTTAGGTGTGCCTAAAGCTGCTAGTTCGAAGGTAGCTGTTTTGTATTAAACTAATCTCTAATTTTGTTCAATCAAGGGCCCCTTGATTTCATTCATATGCTAGTCCTAGTGTTAATAAAAAAATGAGTAGGAGTATTCATATTGTTGCGGTTATTGAGGTGTTTAATGCTCATGGAATTGGAAGGAGTAGAGCGATTTCAAGGTCAAATAGCAAGAAGAAGATTGCGATTAAGAAAAATTGAATTGAGAGTGGGAGTCGTGCATTTTCAAGCGGGGAGAAGCCACATTCGTATGGGGAGAGTTTTTCCATGTCTGGGTTTGTCTTTGGTGCTAGATGGTTAAAAGTAATAAGGATCAGTGGGATGGTTGTAGTAAGTAGAATTATTATTATTAGGTTGATTATCACTTCTTATTTTGTAAGATTAAATGAGTGGAAATCATTTGTATTTGTTATACTAAAGTGATATGATCCTCATCAATAAATTGATGTGAAGAGAAAAATTCATACTATATCTACGAAGTGTCAGTATCATGCGGCGGCCTCAAAGCCAAAGTGATGTGTGGTTGTAAAGTGAAATAAGTTTTGTCGTATTAGGCAGACGATCAGGAATGTTGTGCCAATCATTACGTGAAGTCCGTGAAATCCTGTAGCTAAAAAGAAGGTAGATCCGTAAACGCCATCGGATATCGTGAATGAGGCTTCGTGGTATTCTATGGCTTGTAAAGAGGTGAAACCAGCACCTAGCATAATGGTTATTGTTAAGGCAATAATTGTTTTATTTCGTTTTCCTTCTATAAGGGAGTGGTGAGCTCATGTAACGGTAAATCCTGAGGCTAGTAATACTATTGTGTTTAGTAGTGGGACTTCAAATGGGTTTAAGGGAATAATGCCTTTGGGTGGCCACTGTATTCCGATGTTGTGGGTTGGGTTGAAGCTGAGGAAAAAAAAGGTTCAGAAAAAGCCAAAAAAGAACAATAATTCTGAGGAGATAAACAGAATTATTCCGTATCGAAGGCCTTTTTGTACAGCTTTAGTGTGGTGTCCTTGAAATGTGCCTTCTCGTACAATGTCTCGTCATCATTGATAGGAGGTTAGTAGGGTTGTAAATAACCCCAAGCTTATTAGGGTTGTTGTTTTTGAGTGTATTCATGTTACAAGTCCTGAGACCAGTGTGAATGCTGATATGGCACTTAAGATTGGTCATGGGCTGGGGGTTACTATGTGGAATGGGTGTATTTGGTGGGTCATATGTGTTTTCTTGTAAATACAAGCAGGTCAGTAAAGTAAAGACATAGGCTTGAATGATGGCGACTGCAAATTCTAAGATCATTAGCAGAATTAGAAGTAGTGTTGGTAGTAAGAATAGGGTTGGAGCTATTTTAGTTGTTGTGAGGGCAGCTGTTGAAATCAGCTGGAGCAGGAGGTGGCCTGCTGTTAAATTGGCGGTTAGTCGGACTCCCAGAGCGATTGGACGAATTAATAGGCTGATTGATTCAATGATAATGAGGGTTGGGATTAATAAGGCCGGTGTGCCTTCTGGTAATAGATGTGCAATGGATTTGGTTGGCTGTGTTCGAAGACCAGTTAATACTGTTGCTAGTCAAAGTGGAAGTGCAAGGGCTATGTTTACGGAGAGTTGGGTTGTGGGTGTGAATGTATAAGGGAATATTCCTACAATATTGAGTGTTAATAGTATTAGCAGTAAGGAGGCTAAAAGGGGAGCTCATTTAAATCCGTTTTTGGAGGCCGGTATTATAAGATGTTTTGTAATTTCTTTTAATACCCATTTTGTTAGTGTATAAGTTCGGTTGGCATTTAGGCGGTTTGTTGGTTGTGGAGTCAGTACTAGTGGGATAAGCAGTGTGATTAGGGTTATTTTTGTTCCAAATATCTGTGGTGCTTCAAATTGGTTAAATAGGTTTGTTATCATGGCCAGGCTCACTGGTTATGGTCTACTTTGTCTTTAAATTTTTTAGGTTTTATGGTAAGCTTAGTTTTTGTAGTTTTTGTAATTAGAGCTAATAAAATCAATCAAGTTCATAGAAATGTTAAAAATCAATTTGATGTATCTAGTTGCGGCATCCACTTGGGAGAATCCTTCTCTTCTTTAGCTTAAAAGGCTAGTGCTTTGCAAGCTTCCTAGTGAATTTATTAAGGTGGTGACTCAGTTTTCGAACTGTTTTATTGGTATTGATTCTGCTGCGATTGGTATAAAGCTGTGGTTTGTGCCGCAGATTTCTGAGCATTGGCCATAAAATACGCCTGGTCGTATGGTTGTAAAAATTAGTTGGTTTAGTCGTCCAGGCACTGCATCTGTTTTAACTCCAAGGGTTGGAAGGGTTCATGAGTGTAGGACATCTTCTGCTGTTACTAATAGTCGTACTGTAGCTTTTATTGGGACTGCTATTCGATTATCAACTTCCAGTAGTCGGGGGGCTCCGCTTATTAGGTCCTGTTCTTTGATTATATATGAGTCAAATGACATATTTTCATAGTCTGAATATTCATAGCTTCAATATCATTGGTGGCCTAATGTTTTGATGGTTAGGTGTGGGGGGTTTTGGTCTTCTAGGAGGTAGAGGGTTCGCATTGAGGGGAGGGCAATAAATATTAGCACTAGAATGGGGAGAAGTGTTCATATAAATTCTAGGTGGTTAGCATCATTTGGGGCAATGTCATAGAGTTTTGTTGTTGAGATGGTAAATAGAGTGGTTATTACTGAAAACCAGATCATTAGTAGCATTGTTATGGCATAGTCGTTAAAATAGAGGAACTCCTCTATTATTGGTGAGAGTGCGTTGTTTAGTGAGATTTGTGAGGGCTCTGACATTAGAACTTATAGGGACCCTATGTTTTGATTCTGACAGAATCATGTAATGTGTAATATACTAAAGTTCTATGAAGGGAGAAGCAAAGTGGATTGCGATTGGTTTGAAACCATTTTTATGGGGTTCGATTCCCCTCTTTCTTGTGAAGTGACTATTGGAGGGGTGGTAAAGGTGTGGTTTGGTGGTGGACAGCCTTGGGTTCATTCTTGTAGTTTTTTGTCAGCTTGAGTTGTTAATGTTTTTTGTTTTTTTGTAAATGCGTCTCAGATCAATCCAATTAACATTATTGTTCCCATCATTGAAATAATTGATCCTAATGATGACATGCTGTTTCATAATGTGTAGGTGTCTGGAAAGTCGGAGTATCGTCGTGGTATTCCAGCTAGTCCTAATATATGTTGTGGGAAGAATGTGATGTTTACTCCTGTAAATATAACTCAGAATTGGGCTTTTGCTATTCGTTGGTTAATTGAATATCCTGTTAATATTGGGAATCAGTATACAAGTCCTCCTATAATTGCAAATACGGCCCCTATTGATAGAACATAGTGGAAGTGTGCTACTACGTAGTACGTGTCGTGTAGTAGTGTGTCTAGGGATGAGTTTGACAACATGATCCCTGTTAAACCTCCTATAGTGAATAAATAAATAAACCCGGTTGCCCATAGTATTGGAACATTTCATTTGGTTTTTCCGCCAAAGATTGTAGCGGCTCAACTAAAGACTTTAATTCCTGTGGGGACTGCAATTGTTATTGTTGCGGCTGAAAAGTATGCTCGTGTGTCGATGTCAAGTCCGACTGTAAATATGTGGTGTGCTCATACGATAAATCCTAGTGTGGTGATGGCAAGCATGGCCCATACTATACTATGATATCCAAATGGTTCTTTTTTTCCCGAATAGTGAGTAACAATATGCGAAATAATTCCGAAGCCTGGAAGGATGAGGATATATACTTCTGGGTGGCCAAAGAATCAGAATAGGTGCTGGAAAAGAATTGGGTCTCCCCCTCCGGCGGGGTCGAAGAATGTTGTGTTTAGGTTTCGGTCTGTTAGGAGTATGGTGATGGCTGCTGCTAATACTGGGATGGCTAGTAGGAGTAAGATTGCGGTGAAGAATACGGATCAGACGAACAGTGGTCAGTTGTATGGGGTTGTTGAGTGTGGGGTTATATTAATACAGGTTGTAATAAAGTTAATGGCTCCTAAGATTGAGGATGCTCCGGCTAGGTGTAGTGCAAAAATTGTTATGTCTATTGATGGGCTTGAGTGTGCTATGTTTCCTGCTAGTGGGGGGTAAATTGTTCAGCCTGTTCCTACTCCGTCACCGAATTTTGATGACATTAGAAGTAAGAAGAATGATGGTGGTAGAAGTCAGAAGCTCATATTATTTATTCGTGGAAATGCTATGTCGGGAGCCCCTAGTATTAGTGGTACTAGTCAGTTGCCGAATCCTCCAATTATAATTGGTATTACTATGAAGAAAATTATAATGAAGGCGTGAAGTGTAATAAAAGTGTTATACATTGTGTCTCCGTTGTATTGGCCTGGTTGGATTAGTTGTAGTCGAATTATAAGGCTAACTGTTGAGCCGGTAAAGCCGGCTATGGCACCGAACAGGAAGTAAAGTGTTCCAATGTCTTTGTGGTTGGTCGATAAAAATCAGCGTGTTAATGTTGACATGGTAAGATGGCTGAATTAAGGCGGTGGTTTGTAATTCCATTGATGGGGTAATAACTCCTCTTATCAGGCCTAGGCAATGCTAAATTGCAAGTTTGGCTTTGAAAATGCAAGTTTTCGTAGGCCTTATGTGGTTAGTAAATAAACTGATGCCTGCTAGTTTAGGTAAATAGCTGTTAACTATTTTTTGCGGGATCGAGGCTCGCCGGTTTATAGGCCTTATTTTAATAAAAATATCTGGGTTGCATGCAGATGATGTAGGAGAAAGTCCTATAGGTCTTTCAGAAGCTAAGGGTCCTCCCTTGTTTGTGGTGTTGAAGGCCACTGGTTTAATAAGTTTAATCCTAAGCTTCTTTAGAATGGGATTGCTGGGATTAGGTGGGTAATAAATAGTGCTGTTGGGATTATTACTGCTATTGGTTGTGATTTTTGGTTTTGATTTCGTCATTTTGTTGATGCTGGGATTGTTATCGGTGGTGTGAGTATCATAATTAGATATGCGATTCGTAAATAAAACAATAAGCTAATTAATGACGTTATGATTGCTAGGGTTGCTAGTGTTGTAAGTTTTTGTGTAATTAGTTCATTAAGAGCTAGTATTTTTGGTATAAACCCTGTAAATGGTGGTAGGCCGCTGGTTGACAGTATTAGGAGGGCAATGGATAGAGTTATTGTTGTAGAGGTTGTTCATGTTGTGGTCAAATTTTGTAATGTTTTTATAGATGTATTTTTTATTATTAAAAAAACTGGAGTAGTTATAATAATGTAAATGGTGATGTTTATAATTGCTAAGTTTGGGGAGAGAGCTATAATTATAATGGTTCAGCCCAGGTTATTAATTGATGAGTAAGCTATTGTTTTTCGTAGTTGTGTTTGGTTGATACCTCCCAACCCGCCAACAACTATTGATAGGACTCCTGCGGATATTAAAAGAGCGGGTTGGATATTATTTGAAATTATATACATTAATGTGACAGGGGCAAGTTTTTGTCATGTTGTAATAAGTAGTGCTGTTTGCAGTGTTGTGCCCTGTAGTACTTCTGGAAGTCAGAAGTGAACTGGGGCAGCCCCTATTTTTATTATTAGGGACAGGGCTATGATTGTTGTGGAGAACTTATTTTTGAGTTCTAGGATGTCTCAGTTGCCGGTTTGTCAGGCATTAGTTGTGCTGGATAGTAATATTATTGCGGATGCAATTGCTTGTGTTAAAAAGTATTTGATTGTGGCTTCTGATGCTCGTGTGGTCTTTGGTTTTGAGATAATTGGAAGGATGGCTAATATGTTTAGTTCTAATCCGATTCAGGCCATAAGTCAGTTAGAGCTTGATATGGTTAAAATAGTGCCTATAATAATACTTAGGGTAATGATTGTGATGGCTGTGGGGGTAATATATTAGGAGGTATAGATACCGTTTTTGGGGCATGGGCCCAACTGCTTAATGTAGCAGATCCTAATGGAAGCGAGAGTGTGTTGCTCTGTGTTTATCTCATCAAAATAACCCCTGTCTCGGGCACACTTCTGTTTAAGTTAGAGAGTAGTATAGATGGTAGTACAAAAGATTTTGGATTTTTTTGTGGAGGTTCAAGTCCTCTTTCTCTAATTAAGGCGATTGGAGGAAGGGCTATAATCGAGATAGGCATCATTGTGTATAACAAGCAGGATGCTAAGGTCATAGGTAAAAATTGTTTTCATAGAAGATGTATTAGTTGGTCATATCGAAATCGTGGGTAGGCTGTTCGGATTCAGATAAACCCCATGGTTAATAGGGTGGTTTTTGTTATCAGGTTTATTGGAAATGTGGCTGGACTGTATGGTGCTGGGCTTAAAAAAAGGATTACTGACAGTGTGTTTATAATTAGAATATTTGAATACTCTGCTAGAAAGAACATGGCAAATATTCCGCTGGCGTACTCTACGTTGAAGCCGGACACTAGTTCTGATTCCCCTTCGGTAAGATCAAACGGGGTTCGGTTTGTTTCTGCTAGTGTTGATACAAATCATATTATGGCTAGAGGGCAAGATATTAGTGCTAGTCACGTCTTTTCTTGGGTTTTTAGAAATAGCTGTATTGTGTAACCCCCTGTTTGGGATGCTATGCATATTAGGATCAGTCCTAGTGTAACTTCATATGAAATTGTCTGTGCGATGGCTCGCAGTGCCCCAATTAATGCGTATTTTGAGTTTGATGCTCATCCTGATCATATGACGGTGTATACGGATATACTTGAAATAGCCATTAGTAATAGTAAACCAAGGTTAATATTTACTAGTGGGTGCGGTATAGGAATTGTGGTTCATATCAGTATTGCTAGTGTTAAGGCTAGAATGGGGGAAATAATAAATATGGTTTTTGATGATAGTGTTGGGTGGATGGGCTCTTTTACGAACAGTTTGATTCCGTCTGCTACTGGTTGTAAGAGCCCTTTTGGTCCGATGGTGTTTGGGCCTTTGCGTTGTTGTGCAGAGCTAATGATTTTACGTTCTAGGAGGGTTAAAAAGGCAATTGCTACTAAAGTGGTAATCACAATTGTTAATAAGTTTATTATTTGTAGTGCTTTAATTATTGGTGAGACGATTTGGACGTCTGATTAAAGGTTTTAGGTCTTTTGCATTTGCCTGACTCTGCCACACCAAATGGAAATTCTTGCCTAGGATTGTGATGCCTAGGCACATGTTTCGCACTTGAGATTTTTTCAGTGCGTTGTTTGAAGGACTTTCCTTCAGGGTTGGTCCTGCTTCATCGGTCCTTTCGTACTGGATGAAGCGGTGGAACAGATATAGACCGACCTGGATTGCTCCGGTCTGAACTCAGATCGCGTAGGATTTTTATCGTTGAACAAACGAACCGTTAGTAGCTTCTACACCACTTGGATATCCTGGTCCAACATCGAGGTCGTAGGTATTCTTGTTGATAAGAACTCTTCAAGAATGTGGCGCTGTTATCCCTGGAGTAGCTTGGTTCATTGATCAGTCGTACTGGGTCTTATGGTTTAACCCAATAGATTGGTTGATCTGGTGGAAATATAGAGGTTTTGTTTCTCTATAGTTGCCCCAACTTAAAATTAGCACCATATGTTTGGTGGTAGTTTAAAGTTTCACAGGGTCTTTTTGTCTTGTTTTGGTATGCCTGCTTTTGTACAGGCAGATCAGTTTCACCGACTGTTTTCAAGAGACAGTTTCTTTCTCATGTGGCCATTCATACAGGTCTTTATTTAGAAGACAAGTGATTGCGCTACCTTTGCACGGGTTATCGCGGCCGTTTAAGGTTTCCCTCACTGGGCAGGCATTACCTTTAATACTTGTTTGGCTAATGGCTATGTTTTTGGTAAACAGTTGGAAAGGCTGGTTGCCGAGTTCCTTTTGAAAACTTATGTCTTCTGAGAATAATCCTGTGTCGGGGCTACAGTTTATTCTATGGTTGATGAACTATTTTTCATATTTTCTGAATTGTTGGGCTTTTATCTTAGAGAAAATTTTCATGTTACTCGTTCTAGCAGGGTTTCTTCTATAGTTTTATAGAATGGCCTGGTTGGAAAGTGGGAGGTTGGTTTGTGTTTTTGTATTTAAGGCGGTGTTACTGTGACGTAATATTTAGTGGTGGCTGTTTTAAGGTCAACTGGTCGAATATATTTGTGTCTTTCTCTCCATTTTGGGTTGTAGCCCGAATCAATAGAGCTGTACCTTTTATTGACTATATCTTGGGCGAAAGTGTTTATTATGCTTTTATAATTACAGCCCAAGGTTGAACTTAAATTCATTATTCAGGCAACCAGCTATCGGTAAGTTCGTTTGGTTTTTCGCCTCTATTCTCGAGTCTTCTCATTCTTTTGTAACAGAAATGAGTTGGTTCTATTAAACTGCTTGAGAATAGCTCACTTACATTCGGGGTGTCAGGCTAGGGAACTTCTTGTCTGAATTAGACTGGCTGGACAATGATGCAAGAGGTATGTGGTTTTATCTCTGCTTTTTTGTGCTTGATATATATTGGTCTTTCAATTTTCCTTCACAGTACTAATCTCTATTGCGTCAAATTTGAGGTTTGCTCTCAGCTACTAGTCTTTTAAAATGTTTTGGTGTAGGTGTGTGTTATTTTGTGGTGTTGGTTGGGCTAAAGTTTTGCTCAAAAAGGTGTGTAGGACGTCCTCCGTTTGTAAGTCGGGTGCTTTGTGGTAAGCTACTTTTTGCTTCCAAGCACACCTTCTGGTACGCTTACCATGTTACGACTTTCCTCTCCTATAGGATTATATGGTGAGGGTGACGGGCGGTGTGTGCGTGTTCAATGTCCTGGTTCAGTAGAACGCTCTTATTCTTCTTACTGCTAAATTCTTCTTCATGCAACTGTGTTTCAGTGGAGTTTTTGTTATGTTCAGTAGTGTAGCCCATTATTGGCCTTCTCATAGGCTGCACCTTGACCTGTCGTTTTAAGGGGGGCTTAAGTTGCTCTATTTTTTGGAAAATGGGCTGTCGACGGCGGTATACAAGCTGGATTCGCCAGAGCAGGTAAGGTTAAACGTGGATTATCGATTATGTAACAAGCTCCTCTAGGTTGGTTTTGGACACCGCCAGGTCTTTTAAGTTTTGAGTTTTATTTGTACTTTTTTGGCAGAGTGGTGTTTATTTCCAGGCATAGTGGGGTATCTAATCCCAGTTTGTTTCCTGGTTTTTATGAGTCAAATGTCCTTAGTATAAGATTGTTTTGGGTTTATTGTAGGTGCTGTTTGACGGTTCGATTTTGTGTTTTTCTTATTTGATAGGCTTAAGTGGATTTTAGTCATTTTTTTGCCGGTTCTGCTATTTTGAGTCTTCTGTATAACCGCGGCGGCTGGCACAGAGATTTGCCGACTCTAATTAATCATAGCTTAATCGAGCTTGGCTCATTGTTAAATGTTAATTACTGCTGCATGTCCGTGTGGATGTGGCGAAGCTTGGCGTCTTAGGGGCTACCCTGATACCGGCTCTGTTTACATTTTGTTTTGTAGGCGTATTTCACTGGAGTGTTAGAGGCTTGCATGTATAGACTTGTTTATAAATAGTAGTAAGTCTAGGACCAAAACGTTTGGTGTCATAAGGATAGTGGCTAAAACATTATGCTTGGTTTGGTTAAATATGTTGGGTGAGGTGTTTGGCTGTGTGACACCCAAATATTTTGTCTGATGTTTGATACATAAATATGCCACTTTTATGTGGTATGTGTGGTGATATATATATATATCATGCACAAATATGCCACTTTTATGTGGTATGTGTGGTGATATATATATATCATGCACAAATATGCCACTTTTATGTGGTATGTGTGGTGATATATATATATATCATGCACAAATATGCCACTTTTATGTGGTATGTGTGGTGATATATATATATCATGCACAAATATGCCACTTTTATGTGGTATGTGTGGTGATATATATATATATATCATGCACAAATATGCCACTTTTATGTGGTATGTGTGGTGATATATATATATATATCATGCACAAATATGCCACTTTTATGTGGTATGTGTGGTGATATATATATATATCATGCACAAATATGTCACTTTTATGTGGTATGAATGATATTTTGTTGGTTTAGTTTTAGTGGCTTCAGCACTATGCTTTGTTATTAAGCTACATAATAC